TTTGTACGACCAGATGTCCATACAGTATGCATGGGGTTAGCCGCTTCAATGGGATCCTTTATCCTGGTCGGGGGAGAAATTACCAAACGTCTAGCATTCCCTCACGCTTGGCGCCAATGATTTAAGAGAAAAAAGAAGACTATGCCTTCGCCCTATGAAATATGAATATATATTAAGTAATAATAGCATGGCACTTCGAATTCGATATGATAAACTTTTGCATTGTTTTTTTTTTCAAAACATTAGATTATGTATCGAGAGAGTAGTATGGGAGTCAGGGGTATTTCTGATTTTCGATTATTTATCGGGAGCCCCGCTCAGCGTCACAAACCTTTTTTGTTCACACCGGAAGGCTCTTCAAAATATGCAAGGAATGCGAAAAAACAATATTTTTTCTTTGATTGGCTCAAAAAGAAACTTTGGGATTGCCGAATCACAAACAAAAAACAATAAAAATGAATATATTCATATATAAGGCAACGGAGCCATCATAGTAGTTTTTAACTATTCCAAAAGGAAGGATGGCAATTTGATCATTTAACCCACGAGGTCTGGTATATTTTACCTTTCTCCTTCTTGGAAGATAAAGGTCAATTTTATTCTAAAGCCGTATGCATATGCAATGCACTAAAGATGCCCGTACGGTTGTTCAATTCTATCTTTTTTCCTATTCTATTAGTCTTTATCTTTCTTTTCTCTTCGCTTCATCGTGCGAGATAGAGAGGAACTGTTATATCATCAGGGTAATGATCCATCAACCTGCTAGTTCGTTTTATGAGGCACAAACGGGAGAATTTATCCTGGAAGCGGAAGAATTGCTGAAACTGCGTGAAACCCTCACAAGGGTTTATGTACAAAGAACAGGCAAACCCTTATGGGTTGTATCCGAAGACATGGAAAGAGATGTTTTTATGTCAGCAACGGAAGCACAAGCTTATGGAATTGTTGATCTTGTAGCGGTTGAATGAAAATAAGACAGATTTCACACGAATCCTAGATTTGAAATTTTATCTATGATTTTACTATTCTAATAAATGGAAGTAATTCATAATTATCCGGTTAGGATCAATCTAAACCAGCCCATTATGTATACAATTCAGCATGCCAACTATTAAACAACTTATTAGAAATACAAGACAGCCAATCAGAAATGTCACGAAATCCCCCGCTCTTCGGGGATGCCCTCAACGTCGAGGAACATGTACTCGGGTGTATGTGCGACTCGTTTAGATCATACCATGAGCTGATACAAAAGCAAGAAAAAACTTTCCAGTATCAATGATCAATACCGGTGAATAGTATAGAATGTAAGAAGGGATTCCATTCACTATATAAAAATAATCAAAGTTATCACATTCCTCATTGGGTATAAATTTTATGGTTTCCGTTGGTGCAAATCCAACCATCTCAATTTAAGATGATACAAAATTCTCCATTGGTAGCAAATGGTTAGCCATTAAGCGGAGGAAATCTTTTTTTAGTTACTTTCTTATTTACTTTTAAGGGCATAAACTTATTCTGGCAAGAACGGACTAAGAGGGTCAGCTACCCAGCTAACTTTCCTAATTAAATACCGTTACTGTATAGGTAGATCTCCTTGTGAAAGGCCTATTGCTGGATAATTCATGGGTAGAGCCAAAAAGGGTGAACTATACAAGTTACCAATAACCTTGATTAAATGAAGTAAAGGCTCCGGTGTATAGAGAAGACCTCACCGTTTAGGAAGTCACCATAGAAACGAAGGAACCCGCGATTTCTTTATCCATTTAGATTTTCTATTTTTTACACATATAACACAATATAATTTATTATTTCGCATTGAAATGCCTAAAAAAAGATAAAATTGCGGTCAGGAAGGTTATAGTAGTCAAAGCCATTGGAATTTTTATTTTATACATTGGAAAAATCCGTTTTGTTATTAATAGATTAGGAAAGGAGAAAAGAATAACTGAAAGAAAAGAAATAAATTAGTTATTCGTGAAAGTTTCATCTATTCAATGACTAGAATTAGACGGGGATACATAGCTCGTAGACGTAGAACAAAAATTCGTTTGTTTGCATCAAGCTTTCGAGGGGCCCATTCAAGACTTACTCGAACTATTACTCAACAGAAAATAAGAGCTTTGGTTTCGGCTCAGCGGGATCGGGGCGGTCAAAAGAGAAATTTTCGTCGGTTGTGGATCACTCGGATAAACGCAGTAATTCGCGAAAGGGGGGTATCCTATAGTTATGGTAGATTAATACATGATCTGTACAAGAGAGGGTTGCTTCTTAATCGTAAAATACTCGCACAAATAGCTATATTAAATAGGGATTGTCTTTATATGATTTCCAATGAGATAATAAAAGAAATGGGTTATAAAAAGTCCGTCGGAATAATTTAAACGGAGTTTCCCGGAGAATGAACTCCGGGAAGGTAGAGTAGAAATTACTGGGATAAAATAAAATATGCTAAAATAGTCAAAACGAAGGAACACGCTCAGTAGAAAAACCTTTCTCC